CAAATAAGGCCAGACCCCAAAAATCCTTCTTTGATTTGAACTTATCCAGTTCAAAATCTTTTCATTCTAAAAAAAAAAGAAGAAATCAAATCATACTTTCATACAATATCTTAATTGAATTCGATGTAATGATCAATAATTTCAGTTTAATTCAAATTCGACATCTACGCATATTAAAATCCTAGCAACAATTTTTTATTCCATTTCTATAGATATTTTTGAACTGGAATTGACGACCAACCAATACTAATAATAGTGTTTATTAGTGTCGAATCAAAATGGGGCGTGGCCAAGCGGTAAGGCAACGGGTTTTGGTCCCGCTATTCGGAGGTTCGAATCCTTCCGTCCCAGAGCATAATATCCAGTCATGATGGATATTCTATTTGAATACAAATTGTATATCAGAATAAACATTAACCCTTTTTATTGTAATCACTGTGGATAATTGCATAATATAATAAAAAAAAAATAGATTTATTATTTCATATTTCTATTTTTTTTAGACTTCTTTTCTTCACTTTAGAAATTGTCCATTCATATAGAAAGATCATATAGAAAGAAAACCTAGAAGTAAAAAGGATAGATTTAGATTATTATGTATCGATTGAATCAATGACTATTCACGATTTCATAATTGATAATTGAATCAATTACATACCGGTAAAACGATGTGGTAAAAAGAAAGCAACGTGCGACTTGAAAGACATGATTAGATTAGCTGTGGATTCTTACATCCGCTATTTCTTTTTTTCTAGTATATAGAAATCGGGGTGCTCCTGGCTTGACATCGTTTGTTCTGTTCCATCTGTTTCACTAAAACTCGTTGTTTGGGGGACGGGAGAGGTATTGATGATGTAAATAGTAATTATAGTACATGATGGAGCTCGAGTTGATTCATTTATCAGGGGCAAGTATCTAAGGTTAGTGAAGATTAATAAGTTAGAACAACTTCGTAAGTATATTTTTGAAAGAGAAATCAAAAGGATCCAATTCGAGCAAGGTTCAAAAAAAGTCAAATTTGTTGGAATTGTTAAAACTAGTTCGATCAAAAGTGTATCTGCGGGAATCAATCTTCTATTTGTATGATTCTTTGAGAGAAAGAAAAAAAAAATGGTATGTTGCTACCATTTTTGAAACGATTAAAGATCCCCGAAGTAATGTCTAAACCCAATGATTCAAGCAAAAGCTAAAAGATCCTGGAACAAGTAAATACCATTTTCAAATTATCTCAACAATTTGATTATAATAAAGAAAAAATAGATTCTATAGATCCTAAAGAAGACAGGCAAGAAAAGGGGGTAGAGACCGCTCAATAAATGAAATACCTAAGCTAAGGGGTTTGTTTTCTTTTGAGTTATTTGAAAGTTATTCAATTTGAGTTATGAGGTTGCGAATACGAGGAGTTCTTTTTTTTTTTTCAGAAAGAATAAGAAAAAAAAACTTAAATCATAGTCTAATTGATTTGATGATTTTATTGATCTATTTAACATCATATAATTTTATACTTTATACATAGACATTATTTATTTTGAATTTTCTCGAGCCGTACGAGGAGAAAACTTCTTACTACGTTTCTAGAGGGGGGTATTGTTTATCTATATCTATCCCAATGAGCGGTTTATCGAATCGTTGCAATTGATGTTCGATCCCGAAGAGAGGGAAGAGATCTTCGGAAAGTGGGTTTTTATGATCCAATAAAGAATCAAACCTATTTAAATATTCCTGTTATTCTATATTTCCTGGAACAGGGCGCTCAACCTACAGGAACTGTTCAGGATATTTCAAAAAAGGCAGGTGTTTTTATGGAACTTTTCCCTAATCAACAAACGAAATTCAATTAATGAAATAAAAAAAAGAGGGTGTGGATGACTTGTATATAGATTTATAGAATTCTTTTCTCTTTTATACCCCCCCGTTCTCTTGTTCTATTGATACCTAAATTTTGATTTCTTTTCTTATTGTTGAGATAGAATGCTGTTTTCTATGGCCACAAAAATTGATTTTTATCGATCTTCAAAATGAACATAACCCACGAATGCGGTGATTTTTTTAGCAAATAAAAACGAGATAAAATATATTAAATTAAATAGAATATTTCTATGATATGATTTTAATGACTATTCATCTATTGTATTTTCATGGAAATAGAGGAAAAAAAGAGCTCTATGGAAAAAAAATGGTGGTTCAATTCTATGTTGTTTAATAGGGAGTTAGAATACAGGTGTGGGTTAAGTAAATCAGTGGATAGTTTTGGTCCTATTGAAAATACCAGTGTAAGTGAAGACCAAATTTTAACGGATATGGATAAAAACATTCATAGTTGGAATGATAGTGAAAATCAAATTTTAGAGATTGACAATGATAATTCTTTTTTAAGTGAACCAGAAAGTTTTTTTTATATTTATAGTTATAATAATTCGAGCTATCTGAATAATGTCTCTAAGAGTGATGATGATCATTCCATGTATGATACTAAATCCAGTTGGAATAATAACATTAATAATTGCATTGAGAGTTATCTTCGTTCTCGAATCTGTATTGATAGTTCCATTTTAGGTGATAGTGACAAATACAATGACAGTTACTTTTATAGTTACATTTGTGGTAAGGGCAGAAATTGGAGTGAAAGCGAGAGTTCTAGTATAATAACAATAACTAGCACGAATGATACAAATGAGAGTGATTTAACTAGACGAGAAAGTTCTAATGATCTCGATGAAACTCAAAAATACAAGCATTTGTGGGTTGAATGCGAAAATTGTTATGGATTAAATTATAAAAAATTTTTTAAATTAAAAATGAATATTTGTGAACACTGTGGATATCATTTGAAAATGAGCAGTTCAGATAGAATCGAACTTTCGATTGATTCAGGTACTTGGAATCCTATGGATGAAGACATGGTCTCTCTGGATCCCATTGAATTTCATTCGGAAGAGGAACCTTATAAAGATCGTATTGATTCTTATCAAAGAAAGATAGGATTAACTGAGGCTGTTCAAACAGGCACAGGTCAACTAAACGGTATTCCTGTAGCAATTGGGATTATGGATTTTCAGTTTATGGGGGGTAGTATGGGATCCGTAGTAGGTGAGAAAATAACTCGTTTGGTCGAATATGCTACCAATCAACTTTTACCTCTTATTCTAGTATGTGCGTCCGGAGGAGCACGTATGCAAGAAGGAAGTTTGAGCTTAATGCAAATGGCTAAAATATCTTCTGCTTTATATAATTATCAAACAAGTAAAAAGTTATTCTATGTATCGATCCTTACATCTCCTACTACGGGTGGGGTGACAGCTAGTTTTGGCATGTTGGGGGATATCATTATTGCTGAACCCAATGCTTACATTGCATTTGCAGGTAAACGAGTAATTGAACAAACGTTGAATAAGACAGTACCCGAAGGTTCACAAGTGTCTGAATATTTATTCCATAAGGGCTTATTTGATTCAATCGTACCACGTAATCCTTTAAAGGAGGTTCTGAGTGAGTTATTTCAGCTCCATGCTTTCTTTCCTTTGACTCAAAATGAAAAATAAAGCATAGCCTAAAATTATTTTTAAATTCTTTTTTTTTTGTTGTGGCGAATGAGTAGTTATTTAGTTCTACATCCCTTATATTTATTATTATATTTATTAATAGATTCTATTAGTTATTTATTATATTCTATACTCATAGCTATACTTAGTTTAATTTTTTCAAATATACTTAGTATAAGTATATATGAATTCTAGTGATTATAGACTATCTTTATAAGAATAATAAAATTACAAAAATTTTTATTTTTAATATAACAAAAAAAAAATACCAGGTACAAATATTAAATCGAGGTACCCATTCTATGATTAACTTACCCTCCATTTTTGTGCCTTTAGTGGGCCTAGTATTTCCGGCAATTGCAATGGCTTCTTTATTTCTTCATGTTCAAAAAAACAAGATTTTTTAGATACGCTGCGGGCCGTAGGGAAAATCTCATATATTTTTTAGCTTTGGAAGCAGTTCCATGAATTACTCCTAAAGGTTTACATCAAAATAGTGCTAGTTGATGAAAGTTACTTTGGAAACAAAGTAAAGTAAAATTCATTTTAATTTGCTTGGGTTATTTATTTTACCAATTACAATAAAAAAGAACTGGATCTAATATGAGTTGGCGATCAGAACGTATATGGATAGAACTTATAACGGGGTCTCGAAAAACAAGTAATTTCTGCTGGGCCTTTATCCTTTTTTTAGGTTCGTTAGGGTTCTTATTGGTTGGAACTTCCAGTTATCTTGGTAGGAATTTGTTATCTTTATTTCCGTCTCAGCAAATTCTTTTTTTTCCACAAGGGATCGTGATGTCTTTCTATGGAATCGCGGGTCTCTTTTTTAGTTCTTATTTGTGGTGTACAATTTCGTGGAATGTAGGTAGTGGTTATGATAGATTCGATAGAAAAGAGGGAATAGTGTGTATTTTTCGTTGGGGATTTCCTGGAAAAAATCGTCGTATTTTTCTCCGATTCCTTATGAAAGATATTCAGTCCATCAGAATAGAAGTTAAAGAAGGTATTTATACTCGTCGTGTCCTTTATATCGAAATCATAGGACAGGGGGCCATTCCCTTGACCCGTATTGACGAAAATTTAACTCCACGAGAAATTGAACAAAAAGCTGCAGAATTGGCCTATTTCTTGCGTGTACCAATTGAAGTATTTTGAAAAAAAAAAATTTTAATATTTAATAGAAGGGGCTTTTTTTGGTTTTGAAATCCGACTAACTAATATTCATTACGCGAAGTGCTCTTTCGTGTATTCATCAAAAGGGGTAATTGCTTCAATTTTAACAATTGATATCTTTTGAAACAATATATTTTTTTTTATTCGAATGGGCAGTGGATTATTTCGGTTTCTTATTCTATTTATGTATTCTTTCTAAATTCAAGGACTAAATCCCGAATTGCAAATAAAAGAACCCGGGAATAGATTTAGATATTTATATAATATACAGGCTCTATGACTTGTAATAGAACTTATGCTTGGTAGAAATATTATTATCAGATAGAGTTGACGAATGAGGTGAAGCTGAGTTCATTAAAGGCGAAAAATGGCAAAAAAGAAAGCATTCATTCCCCTTCTATATCTTACATCTATAGTCTTTTTGCCCTGGTGCATCTCTTTCACATTTAAGAAAAGTCTGGAATCTTGGGTTACTAATTGGTGGAATACTAGGCAATCCGAAAATTTATTGAATATCATTCAAGAAAAGAGTATTCTAAAAAAATTCATAGAATTCGAGGAACTGTTCCTCTTGGATGAAATGCTAAAGGAACACCCGGAAACACGTCTACAAAACTTTCGTACCGCATTCTACAAAGAAACCATCCAATTGATCAAGACGCACAACGAAGATCGTATCCATACGATTTTGCACTTTTCGACAAATATAATCTGTTTCGTTATTCTAAGTGTTTATTCTATTCTAGGTAATCAAGAACTTATTATTCTTAATTCTTGGGTTCAAGAGTTCCTATATAACTTAAGTGACACAATAAAAGCTTTTTCTATTCTTTTATTAACTGATTTATGTATCGGATTCCATTCGACCCATGGTTGGGAACTAATGATTGGTTCTGTCTATAAAGATTTTGGATTTGCTCAGAATGATCAAATTATATCTGGTCTTGTTTCCACTTTTCCAGTAATTTTAGATACAATTTTTAAATATTGGATTTTCCGTTATTTAAATCGCGTATCTCCGTCACTTGTAGTGATTTATCATTCAATGAATGACTGAAAAAACGATCCACTGATCCAATTATAAAGTTTGTTATTTTGTACAAAAGCTAAACATAAAAAAAAAAATTGACTTATTCTTATTCCAGTAAAATTTTTTCAGTAAATAGCAGAATCATGGATAGGGAACGATGCCAGTGACCTACCTAATTTTATTGTAGAAATTTTCAGGATCAACGATTGGACCATGCAAACTAGAAATGCCTTTTCTTGGATAAAGGAAGAGATTACTCGATCAATTTCCGTATCGCTCATGATATATATAATAACTCGAGCACCCATTTCAAATGCATATCCCATTTTTGCACAGCAGGGTTATGAAAATCCGCGAGAAGCAACTGGCCGTATTGTATGTGCCAATTGCCATTTAGCTAATAAGCCCGTGGATATCGAGGTTCCACAAGCGGTACTTCCTGATACTGTATTTGAAGCGGTTGTTCGAATTCCTTATGATATGCAAGTGAAACAAGTTCTTGCTAATGGTAAAAAGGGGGCTTTGAATGTGGGGGCTGTTCTTATTTTACCGGAGGGTTTTGAATTGGCCCCCCCCGATCGTATTTTGCCTGAGATTAAAGAAAAGATAGGTAATCTGTCTTTTCAAAGCTATCGTCCCACAAAAAAAAATATTCTTGTGGTGGGCCCTGTTCCTGGTCAGAAATATAGTGAAATAACCTTTCCTATTCTTTCCCCAGATCCCGCTACTAAGAGAGATGTTCACTTCTTAAAATATCCTATATATGTAGGCGGGAACAGGGGTAGGGGTCAGATTTATCCCGACGGGAGCAAGAGTAATAATAATGTTTATAATGCTACAGCAGGAGGTATAGTAAACAAAATCATACGAAAAGAAAAGGGAGGATACGAAATAACTATAGTGGATGCATCAGATGGACGTGAAGTGATTAATATTATACCTCCAGGACCAGAACTTCTTGTTTCAGAGGGTGAACCTATAAAACTTGATCAACCATTAACGAGTAATCCTAATGTGGGTGGATTTGGCCAGGGGGATGCAGAAATAGTACTTCAAGATCCGTTACGTGTCCAAGGTCTCTTGTTCTTCTTCGCATCTATTATTTTGGCACAAATTTTTTTGGTTCTTAAAAAGAAACAATTTGAGAAGGTTCAATTGTCCGAAATGAATTTCTAGGTCCGCGGATTTATCAACATATTACGCTCGTAAAAAGAACTAAATTGTTGTTGATAAATTATGTAATTTTATTCTGTATAATCCAAAAATTATGAAAAGACCTTTCTTTGCTTCTTTCTAGTCTTTTTCTACGATATTTAGAAAATTCCTTATACCGCAGTACTAGTCAGTCCTAGTATGTATATTCTCTTGTGAAGAAGACAAGACTATTTGACTTTGTTGTTTCTTTTTTTTTTTTCAACCCCAATAAATTAGAGCGGTATAATTATGTCACTGTTTTAAGATTTCAATGTCCTAGAATAGAAATCTATTAATAGATTTCTATTATAATATAAGAAGATTCGACTCGATACTAACCATAAAATAAATAGACAGAGAATATATATATATTAAGCACAGTAGAATTAGAAAAGGGGAAAACGGGATTCTAGGAGGGATTATTTGCCTTTTCCTAGAGTCCGATTCCTTCTTGCTTGTGTCTAAATATAAATATTCTATAAAATTTTAATAGAATAATACTTCTTGATCCCTTTCCTAAAATCCTAAAAGAAGCTTATTCTTAGCTTAGTTTCCATT